CTTGACAGGAAAGAGACTTGCTAAAATCTAAAATAGATAATAAAACTTATTTAATTATAAAATAATGAGTTATACTTTTCGTTTCGTGGTAAGTCGTTACTGATAGTTCTGACTTGAAGGAGCTATTTATTGAAATTGGACATAAGAAGGGATTCTACAAGAATCCGGAACTCCACCTTTGTTTTCTAATTTCTTTTTTTTTAGTTATTTATTTTTTATGAATTTACTTACTGGACTTAAATAAAAAATAAAATAAATGACACCTCTAAGAATGGAATAGGAATAGAAATTGCCTTATTGTTATTTTTGCTGCTTCAATAACAATTGTATTTCAAATGCATATTATTTCAAATACATATATAATATAAAAACTGGATTTATGAATGATTAATTGAAGTAATGGCCTAGCTAGTACTAGCTAGGCCAGGGAAATAAATTAAAAAATTTGAAATTATAAATTATATTAATATTAAATACAAAATTATATTAGTCCTAAATATTTGTCTTAATCTATCTTATTTAACTTATCTTATAAATTTATATAATTCATATGTTATATACTTTTTTTGTTGTATATTATTTGTATTTATTATTTATTATTTATTATGTTGTTAATTTTTATATGTTAATAATTGCCATATCATATTATTATAATATTTAATATTTATACTTACATATTGATATCTTTAGTTATAATATTTAATAATTTAATAAGTATATATTTAATAAGTTTAATATCATTATTTTAATATTATTATAACATTATATTAATATTATTATAATTATTATTATAATTAATATAATTAAATTCAAAAAAAAAGGTAAGGCGGATTTTCATCAATCAATCGTTACTTTAAGTGTCACATAAAAAGTCCCAATTCCAAATTAGGAGAGATGGCTGAGTGGACTAAAGTGGCGGATTGCTAATCCGTTGTACGAGTTATTCGTACCGAGGGTTCGAATCCCTCTCTCTCCGCTTTCTCTGATCACTTGATACTTTTGAATTCGAAAAATCTTGATCCTTTGTTTTATTTTATCATAGTTGAATATATGAAATACATAAAAAATATTCAGAAAAAGCAAGGAAAAATGATAAAAACCTCTTACTTAGTTTTTTTTTTTTCCTCGCGCCCGGGATTACGTCCTGGATCATTAGATAAGAATCCGAAAATGAAGAGAGAAACAAAGAATATCACTACTGTATAAACGAAGGGTTTGAGAGTAAGCATTACACAATCTCCAAGATAAGATCATTTTTGAGGTAAAAGGGAATAGATTATCCATTTGTTTTGTTGTAACACATGTATTATTTATTTTGATTTGACATGACACCAAAATATGAAAAAATAAAGAACAAATTCTTTTAATTAAGTGTTTTTTTCTAAATCGAAAAAGAAGAATGAATTTTCAAATTCATGAATTTATTTGTAATTCAGATTCTGATTTTTTCGTTACGGTATTGTAATATTAACAATTAGGTATTGTGGAAAAACCTAATCTAATAAAGTCCTTGCTCACCGGAAGGGCGGACGAAGGGGAAAATGGACTGATCAAAATTCCCTTATCCAATATACAAGAATTTCTATTTTTTAATAGAGGATTTGTAATGTAAGATTCATATGATCTTATCAATAATTGAATTGTTAGAATTTTTTTTTATCGAATAAATCATGAACACTTTCAGTATAGTATTAAAAATAGTATTAAAAACTTCATCGAAAACTTACAGCAGCTTGCCAAACAAAGGCTAAGAGAAAGAAAAGTACAGGTATGACGGGCATAATGTCTATGATTGGATTGAAAAGAGCATAAGCCTCGGGCAATTTCCCGAAGAAAAAACTGCTTGAAGAAAGGATAGAATTAAAACAGATACAAATTAAACTAAAAAAGATATTAAGCATAACAAACAAGCATTTTTTTTTTTGTAGATAATTTAGTTTTTATTGATATAAGGGAGAATTAAGAAAGAAGAAGATAGGTAAAAAATCTTTCCTTTTCTTTGATTGGAACTCCCCCCAAAAAATCCAAATCCAAAATCCTCACATTTTCAAATGAGAATACAAGGAATTACACTTTCATACAATATCTTAATTGAATTATATGTAATCATCAATGAATTTTTTATTCTATATCTATATACCAGCAAGAATAACAAGATATCCTATATGTATTTATTTTATTTATTTTTGTTGTCTTGTCTGGAATTAAGTTAAGCCTGGAATTGACGAATGCCCTAAAAAGGTAATAATGTTTATTAGTGTCATTTAGAAATCTAAATGGGGCGTAGCCAAGCGGTAAGGCAACGGGTTTTGATCCCGGTATGGGAAGGTTCGACTCCTTTCGTCCCAAATCGATCAATTCTTCAGAATCAAAATGCGAAAAATCTCTCCATTTTTTAAAGCCTAAAGTAAGTGAATAGGGTATTCCACAGTCGACTAAACAAAAGAATAGAGGTTTTTGAGGTAATTCTATCACCGCTTTTAAATTAAAGCCCCTGATGGAGTAAAATTCAAATAGGAATATCAAACATATTTTGACCCATTTACTTCTGTATCTGGTTCAAATGAATAAAAAATTGTAAGTTAATGTAGCGGGAGGAAATTCATATATTCTATTCAATTTTCCTAAAAAAATGGGATTGATGAAAATAAAGTAAAGCAAAATTTGCAAAAAATGACCGAGTTCTATGCCCATATGTATTATGTATTGTTTGTGTTCTATTTCCGTAGTCAATGAAATCCTTTTCTTTTGGGTTAAGTTAAGTCATTAATTAAAAAAATATACATAATTACCCATACCATACTCTTGGGAACAAAAGTTCATTGTATATGATGGATGAATATGTAAAGAGATCATATTCTTCTGGTTCTGATTTATTCTTTCATCTGACGACCTTAATCTTACCTTTTAATCTTACCTTATATATATATGAGATATTTTCCATTCCACACCCATTAAATTAAAATAAAAAACTGCATTGGTTTCTCAATATATCTGGTCACAATTAAACCATTGATGATTCAATAATCGAACATAGTCAAATTAGCGCACCTATCTTTACTTTAATGAATGAGATATCTACTAAAAATTATTAGCTACGATTGCGAGTACTGCTTGATTGAAGAAGAAATTAAATTCAGTAATTATTGAAAAACATATTTACAGTCATAGTGTTGAAGTACAAGATAAGATTATTTAATTAAACTAAATCATTTTTCTCGATTTCTTATGAATCCTTGGTACTCAAATGGAAGTGTGAGAAATAAATCTTATCAATAAAATAGACTTCTGATCCTTCTGGTTCATTGGAATTTTAGGCATTGGAATAGTTATAGTTTATTGGTTAATAAATATTTGATTTGGTTAATAAATGATTCAGTTCCTGGAAATCTAATGTAATGAAAGACCCATTTTTAGGTTTAAAATTTCTTTTTTTGAGAAAAATGGGATCCTTTTTTTTTTCATGACTGATCGTTCCAAACAATCTGTTGAAGATGTAAATAGGTCTTAACCAACAGTGATTCCCTCATTTTTTTGTAAAAAATAAAATAAATATAAACGGGTTTCCTTCATAGACTAGAATATGGGGATTAAATTGGATTCTTTTCTTGCTGAGATTTCTTAGGATAGAGACTTTTTTATCCATAAATAAAAGGAAAATGGATACAAAAATATGTACTAAAATGTACCGATTGAGCCAATGACTATTCATGATTCCATATTGAATCAATGCCATCCCGGTTCGAAATTAGAGGAATGTTATGGTAAAACTTCGTTTGAAACGATGTGGTAGAAAGCAACGTGCGACTTGAAGGACGTGATCACTTATGTGGATTCTTACATCCACCATTCTCTATATAAATGAGTATGCTCTTGGCTCGACATGGTTTGTTCTGTTCCACTAGGAACCCCATTTTGTTGGGTTGTAAGTAATAAGTAAATAGTACACGATGAAGCTCGAGTAGAAAGTAATGATTCATTTATTATATCAAGGGAAAGAATCTAGGGTTAATGCCACAATCAATAAGCTGGACCAACTTTGTAAATATATCTTCAATTTAGAAATCGAAAGATTCAAATTCTAACAATTTGAAATCAAAAAGTCAAACTTGTCGGAATTGGTCAAACTATTTTGATCAAAAGTGTATTACAAGGGAATCAATCGTTCGTATAATTTTTCCATAGAAAGAAAAAAGGGTATGTTGCTGCCGTTTTGAAAGGAGTAAAATCACCGAAGTAATGTCTAAACCCAACGATTCAACAAAGCAAAGATTAAGGATTCCGGAACAAGGGAACACTATTTTCAACCGTCTCAACAATTGGATCAAAATAAGGAATAAAATTTAAATTCAAATAGATTTGAGATGAGACAAACAAAAAAGGTTACAGACGACTCAATAAATTCTAAGGATTTCTATTCGAATTCTTTCAGAGCTATCCAACTTGAGTTATGAGTACAAATGAATGAAGTTTCGTTTTTTATGGAAAAATAAAACAATTCCAATCATAGTCTAATTCATGATTTTATTTATGGATAAGCTTGCCATTATGATATGACTATTGATATTTCATTTATTATGTATATTATTATATTTTAATGTAAATGTATGTTATTATATTTTATTTATCTAAATATTTTTATTTTTTAAATTGAAATTGAAAAAGAATATATATTTAATATATATATATAATATTAACAAAACAAAAATATAACAAAATTGTATATGTATATAAATATAAAAAAATATAAATATAATTAATATATTAATATAATAAAATAAAAATATTATAATTATAAATAAATATTTAAATTTAAAATAAAATTAAAAAAAAAAAGAAATTTAAATTTTATTAAATTGAATCAATCGTTTTAGAATCATTCTTTCTTGCTTGAGCTTGAGCCGTATGAGGAAAAAACCTCCTATACGTTTCTGGGGGGGGGCTTTGCTTATCTATCCCAATGAGCCATCTATCGAATCGTTGCAATTGATGTTCGATCCCGAAGAGAGGGAAGAGATCTTCGGAGAGTGGGTCTTTATGATCCGATAAAGAATCGAACTTTTTTAAATGTTCCGGCTATTCTATATTTTCTTGAAAAAGGAGCTCAACCCACAAGAACTGTTCATGATATTTTTAAGAAAGCGGAATTAATTGTCTAAAGGACTTTGAATTAATCAAAAGATTTTTTAAATACAAAATGGCAGTGCTTAGTATATACTAGTATATAGTATATAGCTTTGTATAATTTTTTACTCAACATTTGCCCTTTTATTTCTCTGTTCACGCCCACTTTTCTTGTTTTGGGAATTTACCAACCAAAACGAGTTAATCTTGCTTATTGTACTTCTATTGATTGAATAAACCCGAAAATTTCTTCACTTCTTCCTTATTTTTTTTCTCTACATTTCTTATTTATTTTTATTTTATGTCGTGCCAATCCAACACAAGTCTTTATTTGATTTGATTTATTCGATTAATTTGATTCGTTTTTTTCAACATGCAATTCATATTGACAATGGTGTATTGAACAAATATAATTTGATCGTAAATAAATGGATCTGTTTATCCCCACCCATATTTATACTGGTTATATCGGTTCTTTACTTCAATTATTAATGAATGAAAAATTTTTTGAATTGATAAAAAAATTAAATAAAATAAAGGTCTGTCTGGAAATCTGTTGTATTTTAATCGGATCTGCCCCAGTTTTCCTTTAATTTAATAAGACTTTAATTAATCGAATCGTCGACTTTTTCTTTTCAAATTTGTTGCTAATTAAATTCAATATTTTTTTTGGTGGGATCGTGCAATCAATTTCTTTTAAAATTCAAATTTTTATTTTGATCATATCTACTTTTCACATATAATATCACATATAATATTCACATATTCTATATAACATATTATATTTATATATTTATATTATATATTTTTATATTATATATATTATATATTTTTATTTATATATTTTTTTTTTATCTGGGTTGCTAACTCAACGGTAGAGTACTCGGCTTTTAAGTGCGGCTATGACCTTTTACACATTTGGATGAAGCAACGAATTCGTCCAGACTTTTGGTAGAGTCTATAAGACCACGACTGATCCTGAAAGGTAATGAATGGAAAAAATAGCATGTCGTATTATATTAATTTAATTAGTAATGTAGAACTCTAAGAATAGATCATCCTTACTGGATCGGTACAAAAAAAGCCTTTGATTTTAATAAGGAGACAAAATGAATTCACATTTACCGTTTGGTCGAGTGAATAAATGGATAGAGTCTTTTGGCTCCAATTCTAGGCAAATAAAAAGCGACGAGCTTATGTTCTTAATTTGAATGGGTACCCGATCTAATCTAATTAGACGTTAAAAAAAGATTAGTGCCTGATACGGGAAAGGGTTCTCTTGTGAGTGGATCATCAATTCCTTTTTTTAATGAATCCTAACTATTCTTTACCCATTATAGATAGGGTAGAGTGGAGATGGATGTGTAAAAGAAAGAGCATACTGATAAAGAAAATTGATTCCAAAATCAAAAGAGCGATTGAGTTGCAAAAATAATAAAGGATTTTTAACCTTTTCTTTTTCTTGTTATGTTAACAAACATAAACCAATTGGATCTGGAAAGATAGGAAGAAGATCTGGGGATTGGACTCTCTGTTTTCAGGGTAACTTTTTCTTACTGTATACATACCTTATATACATATTTGTTTTTGTTTTGGCCATATCGCACTATGTATCATTTGCTGACCCCAAAAACGCTTCTGGTTCAAGTATAATTAAAAATGGAAGAATTAAAAGGATATTTAGAAAAAAGTCAATCTAAACAACAACACTTCCTATATCCGCTACTCTTTCAAGAGTATATTTATGCACTTGCTCATGATCATGGTTTAAATGTAAATGGATCAATTTTTTATGAACCCGCGGGTTATGGCAATAAATTTAGCTTATTACTTGTGAAACGTTTAATTACTCGAATGTACCAACAGAATTTTTTGATAAATTCTGTTAATGATTCTAATCAAAATAGATTCGTTGGGCACAACAAGAATTTTGATTCTCAAATGATATCAGAGGGTTTTGCTGTCATTGTGGAAATTCCTTTCTCGCTGCGATTAGTATCTTCCCTCGAGGAAAAAAAAGAAATACCAAAATCTCAGAATTTACGATCTATTCATTCAATATTTCCATTTTTTGAGGACAAATTCTCACATTTAAATTATGTATCAGATATACTAATACCCTATCCTGTCCATCTAAAAATCTTGGTTCAAATTTTACAATGCTGGATACAAGACATTCCTTCTTTACATTTATTACGATTCTTTTTTCACGAATATCATAATTGGAATAATCTCATTACTCCAAAAAAATCTAGTTATGGTTTTTCAAAAGAGAATCCAAGACTATTTCGGTTTCTATATAATTCTTATGTAGTTGAATGCGAATCCATACTAGTTTTTCTCCGTAAACAATCCTCTTATTTACGATCAACATCT